CTGATCTGGATGTAACTCAAAAATACAAGCATTTGTGGGTTCAATGCGAAAATTGTTATGGATTAAATTATAAGAAATTTTTTAAATCAAAAATGAATCTTTGTGAACAATGTGGATATCATTTGAAAATGAGTAGTTCAGATAGAATCGAACTTTCGATCGATCCGGGTACTTGGGAGCCTATGGATGAAGACATGGTCTCTCTGGATCCCATTGAATTTCATTCGGAGGAGGAGCCTTATAAAAATCGGATCGACTCTTATCAAAGAAAGACAGGATTAACCGAGGCTGTTCAAACAGGCATAGGGCAACTAGACGGTATTAACGTAGCAATTGCGGTTATGGATTTTCAGTTTATGGGGGGTAGTATGGGATCCGTAGTTGGGGAGAAAATTACCCGCTTGATTGAATACGCTACTAAAGAATTTCTACCTCTTATTATAGTGTGTGCTTCTGGAGGGGCACGCATGCAAGAAGGAAGTTTGAGCTTGATGCAAATGGCTAAAATCTCTTCTGCTTTATATGATTATCAATCCAATAAAAAGTTATTCTATGTACCAATCCTTACATCTCCTACTACCGGTGGGGTGACAGCTAGTTTTGGTATGTTGGGGGATATCATTATTGCTGAACCCAATGCCTACATTGCCTTTGCGGGTAAAAGAGTAATTGAACAAACATTGAATAAAACAGTACCCGACGGTTCACAAGCGGCTGAGTATTTATTCCAGAAGGGCTTATTCGATTTAATCGTACCACGTAATCCTTTAAAAAGCGTTCTGAGTGAGTTATTTCAACTCCACACTTTCTTTCCTTTGAATCAAAATTAAAACATTCAGTTCAATTATTTTGAGCAAACAAGTAATTAGTTTATCTAATTAGTTTATCGGAATCCAAGTAAAAATTAGACGAATGGGGTTTTCTTTGTTGACATAAGATCTAATTGTATAAAGAATCAAAAGTCACATCAAATTGAAAATCCGTCCCCTTTTCTATATTCATTATTATTTATCAACAAGATAAAAGATGAAATTCTTATTTTCGTAAAGTAAAAAAAAAAAAAAAAAAGATCTTCTTCTCGTCATATATAATTCAAATCTATTAAATATAGAATTTTTTATCTTTCTATATCTTACGATAATCCTATTTTGACTAAGAATCCCTACTGGATGGGATTCTAACAAACCCTTCAATATAATTCAATATAAATAGAATCTAACTAAGTAGAATCTAATTCATTTTTAATAAGCTTTTTGCTTAATAAATGAAATTCGAAGACAAGAGCAAAAAATGAAGAAAAAAATATCTCATCCATATCCTTTCAAATCCTTCATGTAGAAAGATAAAAAACTACATTATATACTCACTTAGATAGATACTTATATCTATATAATAATAATAATTCTCAAATTATAATAAGTAAGATATCCTTATATATAATAAGATATATAATAAGATATCTTTATATTCTAAATTGATATTATAAATAATAAATATAAAATCTAAATAATAATAACAGGTACAAATAGTCAATCGAGGTACCCATTCTATGACAACTCTTAACTTTCCCTCTATTTTGGTCCCTTTAGTAGGCCTAGTATTTCCGGCAATCGCAATGGCTTCTTTATTTCTTCATGTTCAAAAAAACAAGATTGTTTAGAGCCGATGGCACAAAATCTCATCTATTTTTTTTACGTTTGTATCATAACACAGATATCCTTTAGCAAAATATGGTATAAGCGGCTTCCGCCGAAAAATTCTTATGTCTCCAGAAAATGCTATATTTTAGCTATTTTCAAATAAACCCGAATCGGCGGATGGCTGAGCTGTAAAGCCGGTCTATCTATATGTATGTGGCTATCTTTAGTGAGTGATACGAAGGGTATGTTATTAGTTTAGATCTAACCAATTTAATGAATTACTCCTAAAGGTTCACATCAAACTAGTTCAAACTAGTGCTAGTTGATGCGAGTTACTTCGGAAACAAACAGACTAAAGTCAAATTCATTTGGGGTATTCTCTCAATTCCAAAAAAGCAACGGGATCAAGTATGAGTTGTCGATCAGAACATATATGGATAGAACCTATAAAGGGGGCTCGAAAAATAAGTAATTTATGCTGGGCTATTATCCTTTTTTTAGGTTCATTAGGATTCTTGTTGGTTGGAACCTCGAGTTATCTTGGTAGAAATTTGATATCTTTCTTTCCGTCTCAGCAAATCGTTTTTTTTCCACAAGGAATTGTGATGTCTTTCTATGGGATCGCGGGTCTTTTTATTAGCTCCTATTTGTGGTGCACAATTTCGTGGAATGTAGGTAGTGGTTATGATCGATTTGATATAAAAGACGGAATAGTGTGTATCTTTCGTTGGGGATTTCCTGGAAAAAATCGTCGGGTCTTCCTCCGATTTCTTATAAAAGATATTCAATCCGTCAGAATAGAAGTTAAAGAGGGTATTTATGCTCGGCGTGTCCTTTATATGGATATAAGAGGCCAGGGAGCCATTCCATTGACTCGTACTGATGAGAATTTTACTCCACGGGAAATGGAACAAAAAGCTGCGGAATTGGCCTATTTCTTGCGTGTACCAATTGAAGTATTTTAATTTGAAGTTATTTTACCGAGAAATGAATGCTTTCTCAGCAGGAGGGCAAAAATGCAAGAATCCTCTTTTTCTAGAACATAACTTAATTGATGTTTCTTCAGAACATTCATTCGAGTTAAAGCAGACTATATGGAACAAGTATAAAAAAAACTCTTTGGGGTATCTTTTATATGTATCGATATATACACAACTCAATTAAATAAAAAATGAATAAAAAATCGAAATATCTCATAATAAACCATTTCGAAATAAGGAAATATCCCCCCTTTTGACTTGCTTTTTACTTGTTGGAATTGAGACTTTATATTCAGATAGATAATATCTTGTCATTTTTTCGACGCTTCTTTTTGTGCTCCTTAATGACCAAAAAATTGGATCTCTTATAATGATAACTAGCCAATTTCTTTCTGTCGTTTTTTGCCACCCTTTTTTCATTTCACAAGATTCTTCAGAAAATTCCCTCAATTCTTCTATCCCTGACTACTCATAGTCAGTTAAATTTTTTAGAAATCTTAGCTATTTTTATCTAATGATAGAAAAGGAGTTCTTTCGTATCAAAATATTAAAAATATTTATATTCATTATTGAAATTGAATATTGAATTTTAGATTGAATTTTCGGGGCATTCATCGAAAGGAGATATGTGCTTCGAATTTTACTTTCGAATTTTACTATAGGGAAACAATACTTTTTTATTCTTGATTATTTATTCATTCGAATTTTTCGTCTATTTCTGTCTTTTTTTCTAGATTCAAGGCCTAAGAAATCACAAATCAAAAATAGTGAATAGATTCATAGGTTCGATAACTTGTAATAGAACTGATGCGTGAGAGAAATATTAGATTACATAGAGTCGACGAATGAGATGGGTTCATTAACAATTCACAGATGAAAAAATGGCAAAAAAGAAAGCATTCACTCCTCTTTTATATCTTGCATCTATAGTATTTTTGCCCTGGTGGATTTCTCTCTTATTTCAAAAAAGTCTGGAATCGTGGGTTACTTATTGGTGGAATCCTAGTCAATCCGAAACTTTTTTGAATGATATTGAAGAAAAGAGTATTTTAGAAAAATTCATAGAATTAAAGGAACTCCTCTTCTTAGAAGAAATGATCAAGGAATACTCGGAGACACATCTACAAAACCTTCGTATAGGAATTCACAAAGAAACAATCCAATTAATCAAGATACACAATGAGGGTCGTATTCATACGATTTTGCACTTCTCGACAAATATAATATGTTTCATTATTCTAAGTGGTTATTCTATTTTGGGTAATAAAGAACTTGTTATTCTTAACTCTTGGGCTCAGGAATTCCTATATAACTTAAGTGACACAATAAAAGCTTTTTCTCTTCTTTTATTAACCGATTTATGTATTGGATTTCATTCGCCCCATGGTTGGGAATTGATGATTGGCTTTGTCTACAAGGATTTTGGATTTGTTCATAATGATCAAATTATATCTGGCCTTGTTTCAACTTTTCCAGTCATTCTAGATACAATTTTCAAATATTGGATTTTCCGTTATTTAAATCGCGTATCTCCGTCACTTGTAGTGATTTATCATTCAATGAATGACTAAAAAATAGTCTACTTAATCCAATTATAATGTTTCTTACTTTGCAGTTGTACATAAGCAAAACATTGAAAATTGCTTTCTATTTCTACCCATCCCGGAGATTCATCCTATATTCCTATATATTAATCGAGTCAAATTATTCCAGTAAATAACAGAATCGTGGATAGGAAACTCCATTAGTGACCTACCCCAATTTATTGTAGAAATTTTCGGGATCAATGATTGGACCATGCAAACTAGAAATAATTTTTCTTGGATAAAGGAACAGATTACTCGATCTATTTCCGTATCGCTCATGATATATATAATAACTCGTACACCCATTTCAAATGCATATCCCATTTTTGCACAGCAGGGTTATGAAAATCCACGAGAAGCGACTGGACGTATTGTATGCGCCAATTGCCATTTAGCTAATAAACCGGTGGATATTGAGGTTCCGCAAGCGATACTTCCCGATACTGTATTTGAAGCAGTTGTTCGAATTCCTTATGATACGCAACTGAAACAAGTTCTTGCTAATGGTAAAAAAGGGGCTTTGAATGTAGGGGCTGTTCTTATTTTACCAGAGGGTTTTGAATTAGCCCCTCCCGATCGTATTTCCCCCGAGATAAAAGAAAAGATGGGTAATCTGTCTTTTCAGAGCTATCGCCCCAATCAAAAAAATATTCTTGTCATAGGCCCTGTTCCTGGTCAGAAATATAGTGAAATGACCTTTCCTATTCTTTCCCCGGACCCCGCTACTAAGAAAGACGTTCACTTCTTAAAATATCCTATCTACGTAGGTGGAAACAGGGGAAGGGGCCAGATTT